GATTTTCAGTTTATGGGGGGTAGTATGGGATCCGTAGTCGGAGAGAAAATCACCCGTTTGATTGAACACGCTGCCAATCAAAATTTACCTCTTATTATAGTGTGTGCTTCTGGGGGGGCGCGCATGCAGGAAGGAAGTTTGAGCTTGATGCAAATGGCTAAAATATCGTCTGCTTTATATGATTATCAATTAAATAAAAAATTATTTTATGTATCAATCCTTACATCTCCGACAACTGGTGGAGTGACAGCTAGTTTTGGTATGTTGGGGGATATCATTATTGCCGAACCCAATGCCTACATTGCATTTGCAGGTAAAAGAGTAATTGAACAAACATTGAATAAAACAGTACCCGAAGGTTCACAAGCAGCTGAATACTTATTCCAGAAGGGTTTATTCGACCTAATTGTACCACGTAATCTTTTAAAAAGCGTTCTGAGTGAGTTATTTAAGCTCCACGCCTTTTTTCCTTTGAATCAAAAGTCAAGCAAAATCAAGTAGAGCACTAAGTTCAATTATTTTTTTTGTGTTTGTAGCAAAAAGTAGTTAGTTTATCGGAATCAAAGTAAATAAGATAATAATGGCCTTTTCTTTGGTGATAGAAGATCGAATTGTAGAAAGAATCAAAACGAAAGTTGAGGATAACTCTTTTTTTGACCTATATTCCTGATTACGAATCAAGAAACCTTTATCACCAAGAGTGAGTTCTTCCGTTCGTGAAATTAGTAAAATAAAACGAATTTGGTCTTGTCTTAGGTATATAATTTGAAATTTCAATATAGATAATAGAGTTTTGTATCTTTCTCTATCTACCGAAAAACCATTTTAGCTAAAAATCCATGTTGGGTCGGATTCGAACGAATCCTTCGATAATCGGTAAAAAACTCTTTATCTATTTTTAGAAAATTAGAAGACAAGAACAAAAGACAAAGAAATGAAGAAAAATAATAAAGTTTATTATCATTATCATACATATCTTTCTCATGGAGGAGATGAATAAGTCCATTTATTTAGTTCTACAGTTCTACATTCTTTGCACTTATTCTTATTATACGTACTCAGTTAGATTTAGATATATCGATACTTCGATCTATACTAAGAATTTAAAATTCTTCAAATTCTATTAATAATAAATATTATCTAATTAGAATTCAAATTCTTAATTTAATTATAATTATTACAAGATATCTTTATTTATATAATAACATAATAACAGATACAAATAGTAAATCGAGGTACCCCTTCTATGACAAATTTGAACCTTCCATCTATTTTTGTGCCGTTAGTAGGCCTAGTCTTTCCGGCAATTGCAATGGCTTCTTTATTTCTTCATGTTCAAAAAAACAAGATTGTTTAGATCCGCTGGGACCCAATCTCATCCATTTTTTTTTTGAAAACGTGGACTTGTATCATAACACGGATATCTATTTATTGGAATATAGTATAACATGTGATTTCCACCGAACATAAAGGAAAAAACTCTTATGCCCGCAGAAACATGATATATGGATATATCAATTCTAGCAATTTTCAAATAGATCAGGATCCCTGGATGGCTGAAATGTAGTCGGTGAATCTATATGTATATCGATATGTATAGTGGGATCGTATTAAATAAAGAGTATGTTATTATTTTAGATTTAACCAATTTGATGAATTACTCCTAAAGGTTGACATCAAACTAGTGCTAGTTCACCTCAAACTAGTGCTAGTTGATGAGAGTTACTTCGGAAACAAAAAAGTAAAGTCAAATTTCTCTGGGGTATTATCTCAATTCCAATAAAATGCAATCGAGTAAAGTATGACTTGGCGATCAGACGATATATGGATAGAACTTATAACGGGGTCTCGAAAAATAAGTAATTTCTGCTGGGCCTTGATCCTTTTTTTAGGTTCATTAGGCTTCTTATTAGTTGGAACTTCCAGTTATCTTGGTAGAAATTTGCTATCTTTTTTTCCGCCTCAGCAAATCATTTTTTTTCCACAAGGAATCGTGATGTCTTTCTACGGAATTGCGGGTCTCTTTATTAGCTCTTATTTGTGGTGCACAATTTCCTGGAATGTAGGTAGTGGTTATGATCGATTCGATAGAAAGGAAGGAATAGTCTGTATTTTTCGTTGGGGATTTCCGGGAAAAAATCGTCGCATATTCCTCCGATTCCTTATAAAAGATATTCAGTCCGTTAGAATAGAAGTTAAAGAGGGTATTTATGCTCGTCGTGTTCTTTATATGGACATCCGAGGCCAGGGGTCCATTCCCTTGACCCGTACTGATGAGAATTTGACTCCACGAGAAATTGAACAAAAGGCTGCTGAATTAGCCTATTTCTTGCGTGTACCAATTGAAGTATTTTGATAAATTGAGAATCAGAACGTTCATTCAATTAAAGAAAACGTATATGAAAGAACCATAAAACGAAACTCTTTTTATGGTCTTTATGCGTTTTATGGTCTTTATGCGCACGCAATTCAATAACAAATAACAAATCGAAATAATAGA